AAAATGCCATTGCCAAAAAGTGACAAGGTAAAATTTCCACTTCTTCATGAAAATGAATGTCCCTTTGGAAGCCAGAATGGATCTTTTTTGATACCTAATATAATGCATGAAAGGTTCCTTGACCAACCGCAGGTTTGCCCCCAAATCCTTAATCTTAACAAAGACGTTCACAAGACGTTCTATTTTTATATAGAAATAGATTCGTTCAAGAAAAACTCCAGAAGATGTTGATCGTAAATGAAAAGATTGGTTACGTAGAAAGACGAAAATGGATTCATATTCACATACGTGAGAATTATATAAGAATAAGAATAATCTTTTATTTTTTTTTGAAGAAGGGGAACTGGCTTTCTTTGGAATAAGAAGACTATTCCAATTACAATATTCATTGAGAAAGACTCGTAATAAATGCAAGGAGGAAGCATCTTTTACGCAATAGCGAAGGATTTGAACCAAGATTTCCACATGAACAGGGCGAGGTATTACCATATCTAACACAAAATGAAAATGTGAAAAAGTGTCCTCGAAAAAGGGAAATATTGAATGAATTGATCGTAAATTCTGAGATTTTCCTATCTTGTTCGTTTCCCCTTCTCGACAGGATAGGAATTGTAAAGAAAATGGAATTTCGACAATAAAAGCAAACCCCTCTGATATGATTTGAGAATACAAATTCTTGTTGCGCACCCAAAATGGATTTTGGTTAGAATCATTAGGAGAAATCAGAAAATGATTCTGTTGATACAGTCGAGTAATTAACCGTTTCACAATCAGTAAACTGGATTTATTGTCATAACCTAGATTTTCCGACAAAATCAATTTACTCAAAGCACGATTATGAGCAAATGCATAAATATACTCCTGAAAGATAAGTGGATATAGGAAGTCATGTTGTTCAGATCTCTCCAGCTGTAAATATCTTTGGATTTCCTCCATTTGAAATTAGATTTGAATTAAAGGTAGAAGATTGGGGGGGTTATCAAATGATACATAGTGCGATACAGTCAAAACAAGGTATTCTGTAAAAATCGATACCTCGGGGACAGATAAACTTATCAACAGATTCTCTACCCTCTCCTTTTTCCATCCATTTCATTTAATTCGTCTATGTTTATGTTATAGAATAACAAGATGGTTAGAAATCCTTTATTTTTTAAACCGAATCGCTCTTTTGATTTCGGAAAACTTTCTTTATCAATATACTGCTTCTTTTACACACGCATCTTCAGTCCATAATGGAGAATGTCAATAGTTAGGATTCATTAAAAAAAATAGAATCCACTCGTGGAGTGATAAGTGCTTCCCGTATCAGGCACCAATTTATTTTTAACGTCTAGTTAGATCGGGAAATTATTCAAATTAAGAACAGAAGCCGGTTGCTTTTTCTTTCTGATAATTAATTGAAGCCACAGGGCTCCTATCCATTTATTCATTCGACCCAACTTTCTTTTGTTCCGTTCCAAGAATTCGAAAAAGGTTTTATACCAATCCGATAAGAATGAAATATCCTCAGAACTCTCCATTGATACGACATGCTATTTTTTCCATTTATTCCCTTTCAGGATCAGTCGCGGTCTTCCAAAGTTTACCAAGGTTACGGACGAATTCGTCACTTCATCCAAATGTGTAAAAGATTCTAGCCGCACTTAAAAGCCGAGTACTCTACCGTTGAGTTAGCAACCCGAAAAAAACAAACATAGATTAAACAAAACCTCAACAAAGGGTGTATAGATACAATCAAATTCAATTAAATTGATTTTAAACAAAGAGAAAAAAAGATATTATACAAACTAATCAAACCCTTGAGTTAACAAATCTAACAAAAAAACAGATTTGATAATGGATTCAAAACATAAAAATGAAGTGATTCGATGAAAATACAAGAAATTGTCAGATAAAAGAAAAAAAAAAAGATACAGCATTGTGAAAATGGATAGAGCATCTCTTATGTTATCTAGCTTTCTTTCAATCAAAAAAACCTCTTGTATCAAAGAAAACATCATTTGAATAAGATAAAGTAACAAAACTATGGGACAAAAATAAATAGACCCGGATCGCTTATCACGATGAATTATATTTGTTCAATACACTGTTGTCAATATAAATGTTGAGAAAAGAATACATTGGAAAAGAGAAATTGCATGAAATAAAATCCTTTTTTAAATCCTTTGAATTTCAATTTAACAATGAAATACAATAATATTCAAAATTGTCTTGGATTGACACTACATATCTAATCTACATAGATAGAAAAAGTATAAATCGAAGAATAAAAAAGGAAGAATTCAAAAAAAAATATCGGATTTTTTAGTCCCTAATGCTAATGTATTTCATCAATCTAAGTGGACTAAGCAAAGTGGATTCCTTGTTCTTGCTTGGTCGAGTTCCAATGAAAACCACACAATTAAATAAAGGAAATGCGGAAATTTGATATTTATAAGATCAATCAATTTGGTCATTCTAGACGATCTAGACCATAAGATTCGACAGAATCCATGATAAATAAATATGAATACGGAAGAAAAAAAGAAAAAGGGGGGCAAGTAGAAAAAAGTTAGACAAAGTTATATACAAGTCGCTACCCCCCCTGGTATTTCTTTAATTGAATTTCATTTGATTAGGCGGAAGTTCCTTAAAAACTTCGGCTTTCTTTAAAAGATTCTGAACAGTTCCCGTGGGTTGAGCACCCCTTTCAAGGAAATATAGAATAAGAGGAACATTTAAAAAAGTTTGATTCTTCATTGGATCATAAAAGCCCACCCTTCTAAGATCTTTTCCTTCTCTTCGGGATCGAACATCAATTGCAACGATTCGATAGATGGCTCATTGGGATAGATGTAGATGAATAATACCCCCCCCAGAACCGTATAGGAAGTTTTCTCCTCGTACAGCTCGCGAAAAAATGATTTGATTCGAAGTTTTATCTATATATGCAATTCTAATAAATTAAATGACAAATGCGCCCATAAAATAAATTAGACTATGATTTCAGTCTTTTTTTCTTCCTGAAAATGAAAAATAAACCATTCGTACTCATAACTCAAGTTGGATAACTCTCAAATAGTTCAAAGGAAAAATCTTTAGTCAATTTCATTTATTGAGTCGTCTTTACTCCCTTTTGTTTGTCTCGTTTAAACCATTTCAAATTCTATTTGGATTCTTTAGTCCGATCCAGTTATTGAGACGATTGAGACAATTAAAAGGGTGTTTCCTTGTTCTTAGATCCTTTCCTTATTTTTAATCATTGGGTTTAGACATTACTTCGGTGTTTCTTAATTCTTTCAAAATAAAATGGCAGCAACATACCCCCTTTTGATTTCTTTCGATCAAAAAATCCTATGGACAGTCGATTCCCGCGTGATACACGTTGAATCGAAAAAATTGAATCAATTTCAACAAGTTTTGCTTTTGAATTGGAAACTTGCTCGAATTGGATCCTTTCGATTCCTATATATGTTCGATATATTTACGAAGTTGTTCCTCCAATTGATTGGCATTAACCCTAGATCCTTGTCCCCGAGAAATGAATTAATACTTTCTATTCGAGCTCCAGCGTGCACTATTTACAACCCAACAAAAAACGAAGGGTTCGGGTGTAACAGAACAAACAATGTCGAGCCAAGAGCACCCTTATTCCTAGACAAATCAAAAATGGTGGATGTAAAAATCCACAACGGATCGTGTCCTTCAAGTCGCACGTTGCTTTCTACCACATCGTTTCAAACGAAGTTTTACCATAACATTCCTCTAATTTGGAACCGGTATGAAATTGATTCAATTATGGAATCATGAATAGTCACTGGTTCAGCTGTCCATAGACATCGTAATCTAGACTTTTCTTCTATATATGAATATATGATATGTGGAACTATTTTTCTGAAAAAGTCTTAGCAAGACGGCATTTTTAACATACATAAATAATATATAGATCCGAGAAAAAAATAGAAATAGAGAAACGAATAACTTTTTGAATCTGCATCTTCAAGTGACTCAATAGGATAGATTAAATGATTTCTTACTTTTTCAAAGCTTCCACGTACAAGGAATCTTTCTAATTGAAATTGAAAAGGTTTCCTATTTCTACATCATTATTATTATTAAATGGAATTTGAAGAAAATTGGACAATAAGCATCACCTTTTATCTTCATAGGAGGATCGGTCGTTCTTTTTGAATTGACTCATCACTGATTGAATTTCAAATATAAATTTGAAAGGGGAGGTTCTTCGTATCTATCAGATAGACTGAACAATTGTCACTGTTATAGATATTCTAGATTATCGAATATCTATAATTTAAGTTTAAATAATTTAAGGATTACAAATCTTTTTCACAAAGAACCCAAAATTTTCTTGTCATTGAAATAGAATGATACGTAACATTTATATAATTATATTATACGATTGATATGTATTTGGTTTAAATGGGGTTGAGGAATATTGACTCTTGTGAGAAAGTGAATACAAAGGGATAGGATAAATCACCCTTGCCTCAAGCCTTAAATAGATAATAGATTTCCAATTTTTCATTCGAGTCAAACACGAAATACATAAATCAAATTAGATTCAAAGAAAAAACATCAGCTCCATAACATATTTCTATATAATATGGAACTTGATCATTTATTAATGAAATTCGAACAGACACAGATATTAAAATTAATATGGATTAACTTCTACCCACTCCCCTATTTCTTTCTATAGGAATAATGGAGCATAAAAAATGGACTGCGCTGGGACGGAAGGATTCGAACCTCCGAATAGCGGGACCAAAACCCGTTGCCTTACCACTTGGCCACGCCCCATTTCAATTTCTAATCGACACTAAGAAACAATAATATTGGTATTGCTTGTTTGTCAACTCGAGTCCAAATATCTATAAATCTATAGAATCGATTGGTACTAGGATTTTGATACATATAGATATAGAATTCAACTTAATTTATTGATCATTACATAGAATTTAATTAAGATATTGTATGAAAGTATGATTTCTTCTATCCTCCTTTGAGAATTGGAGGATTTTTGGTTGGGTGGATTCAAAGAAAAAGAAGGGTTTTTGTCTACTTTACTTACTTTCTTTTTCCTTATAGCAAAAACGCAATCAAAATGCAATTATCTCCAATAACAAAATGTCTGTTATGCTTAATATCGTTAGTTTGATCTGTATTTGTATTAATTCTCCCTTTTATTCGAGTAGTTTTTTCTTCGGCAAATTGCCCGAAGCCTATGCTTTTTTGAATCCAATCGTGGATGTTATGCCAGTCATACCTTTGTTTTTTTTTCTCTTAGCTTTTGTTTGGCAAGCTGCTGTAAGTTTTCGATGAGATCCTGAATAATAATATCCTAGAAAATTTATGATTTCCTCGATAAAAAAATTCTAACAATTGAAAAAATAAGATAAGTTTTAGAGTATGAACCCTCGATTCACACGCTGAAATTCGTGTATAGTCGACAAAACCCAGGCTTACCCTCATTTCCTCATTTTTGACCCCCTTTCCAGTGAAAGACCCTAACCCTATTAGGGTCTCCCACAATATAATATCTAATTTGGATATAAACCAAAATTTGGGTTAATGAAAAACAAATGAATTTGTGACAATGCATTTCTAGAAAAACCTCATTTCTTTAGGATATGTGGTAGAAAAATAGAAGATCTATTCTCTTTTTTTTTCAAAAAAACCATCTTGGAGATTGTGTAATGCTTACTCTGAAACTCTTCGTTTATACCGTAGTGATATTTTTTGTGTCTCTCTTTATCTTTGGATTCCTATCTAATGATCCAGGGCGAAATCCTGGACGTGAAGAATAAAATACAGGGGGTTTTCCTTGGTTTTAGTTAATTTGCAAATTTTCTTAGGATTTTATCTATTCTACACGTTTCACTAAGATTTTCAAAATTTGAAAAAAACCAAATAAATTCATCAACGGAAACGGAAAGAGAGGGATTCGAACCCTCGGTACGAATAACTCGTACAACGGATTAGCAATCCGACGCTTTAGTCCACTCAGCCATCTCTCCCAATTGAAAAAGATAATTACTACATTACACATAATGTAAAGAATCTTTCTTCTTTCTCTATTCTATTATATATAGAGATCCATAAATCGGGAATTTCCTTTATCTAAAAGATGGGCTCGACCGCCCGAACAATCGAACTAAAAAAAAATCAGCAAGACCCATTTGTGTTGATTTTGTTCGAAAGGCCCTTCTTATTCTCATGGCCCGGCCCGGTCAGTACCTAGCCGGGCTCTTTTTTTTGTTCCAACGAATTATAATGATTTATCTGATATCTGATTTGAAAACAAAAAGACTTTTGTTATTATATTATTATATGCAATTGAATATTTTATATTCAAGCAACAAAAAAAAAGAACAAAGACTATTTACATTCTTTTTCTTGTTATATTTTACCAAACTCAAAAAGAAACTATCGATTCTTCCACAATTTTCATTTGGATCTCCCCGCAAAAAAGTGCAACGTTCTCATTTTGATGATTCTTTGATGATCCTATCTTGATCATGCTCAACGATCTTGTTCGACAAAAGATCCATTTGTATACAATAATCATATTGTAGCGGGTATAGTTTAGTGGTAAAAGTGTGATTCGTTCTATTAACCGTTAATAGTTAAAGGGTCTTTCGGTTTTATTCATATTCCGACCAAAAACTTTATTTCTTAAAAAGATTTAATCCTTTACCTCTCAATGAGAAATTCGAGAAAAAAATACGAATTCTCGTGATTTGTATCCATGCGTCACTTATAAATTGAAAAGTTGGATTATGAAATTGCGAAACATAATTTTTGAATTGGACCAAAAATTCCAATTGAATAAGTATGAGTAAAGGATCCATGGCAGAAGATAGAAAGTCCATTTCGAATCGTAACTAAATCTTCCATTTTTTTTCTAAAGAAATAAATTGGAGCAAAATAGCTATTCAACGACGACTTTGGTTTACTAGAGACATCGACATATTGTTTTAGCTCGGTGGAAACAAAATCCTTTTCCTTAGGATCCTCTCAAATAGAAATAGAGAACGAAGTAACTAGAAAGATTGTTAGAATCACCTTCTTCTAGAAGGATCATCTAGAAAGCGATTCATTTTGTTTGTTTGTATTCAAACAAAAAGCTGACGTAGGTGTTATGGGTATCATTTTGTTCATTTTGTTCACATCTTAGATCTATGAATTTACTCATATTCCATAAAGGAGCCGAATGAAACCAAAGTTTCATGTTCGGTTTTGAATTAGAGACGTTCAAAGCAATGAATTGAACGTCGACTATAACCCCTAGCCTTCCAAGCTAACGATGCGGGTTCGATTCCCGCTACCCGCTTATTTCCTTTTTTCTAAATATTCTATTCGAATTCTATTCTAGAATATAGAAAATCTATTTTAATTACGATTAGTGAATCATTGAATATACAATTCCAAAAATGATCTCACATATAATCCTATTTTTTTGTTTTCAATTCAAGAAAAACCAAAATACGAAAAAAT